CCATTGAATTTCATTTGGAGGAGGAGCCTTATCAAAATCGTATCGATTCTTATCAAAGAAAGACAGGATTAACCGAGGCTGTTCAAACAGGCATAGGGCAACTAAACGGTATTACCGTAGCAATTGGGGTTATGGATTTTCAGTTTATGGGGGGTAGTATGGGATCCGTAGTCGGGGAGAAAATTACCCGTTTGATTGAATACGCTACTAAAGAATTTCTACCTCTTATTATAGTGTGTGCTTCCGGAGGGGCACGCATGCAAGAAGGAAGTTTGAGTTTGATGCAAATGGCTAAAATATCTTCTGCTTTATATGATTATCAATCAAATAAAAAGTTATTCTATGTACCAATCCTTACATCTCCTACTACCGGTGGGGTGACAGCTAGTTTTGGTATGTTGGGGGATATCATTATTGCCGAACCCAATGCCTACATTGCGTTTGCGGGTAAAAGAGTAATTGAACAAACATTGAATAAAACAGTACCCGAAGGTTCACAAGCGGCTGAGTATTTATTCCAGAAGGGCTTATTCGATCTAATCGTACCACGTAATCCTTTAAAAAGCGTTCTGAGTGAGTTATTTCAACTCCATACTTTCTTTCCTTTGAATCAAAATTAGAACATTAAGTTCAATTATTTTGAGCAAACAAGTAATTAGTTTATCAGAATCCAAGTCAAAATTAGACGAATGGGGTTTTCTTTGTTGACATAAGATCTAATCGTATAAAGAATCAAAAGTCACAGAAAATCCGCCCCTTTTTCTATATTCCTGATTATTGATCAAGAAGCCTTTATCAACAAGATAAAAGATGAAATTCTTATTTTCGTGAAATTAGGCAAATAAAAAAAATATCCTCTTCTCGTCATATATAATTAAAATCTACAAAATATAGAATTTTTTATCTTTCTATATCTTACGATAATCCTATTTTGACTAAGAATCCCTGCTCCTGCTGGATGGGATTCTAACAAACCCTTCAATCTAAAATCTAATTAATTTTTAAGAAACTTTTTGCTTAGTAAATGAAATTCGAAGACAAGAGCAAAAAATGAAGAAAAGAATAATAATATCTCATCCATATCCTTTCAAATCTTTCATGTAGAAATTAGATCTATACTTAATAGATATTAAGTAATAATAATTCCAATTTAGAATTATAATAAGATATCTTTATATATAATAAGATATCTTTATATTATAAATATAAAATATAAATAATAATAAAAGGTACAAATAGTAAATCGAGGTACCCATTCTATGACAACTCTTAACTTTCCCTCTGTTTTGGTGCCTTTAGTAGGCCTAGTCTTTCCGGCAATCGCAATGGCTTCTTTATTTCTTCATGTTCAAAAAAACAAGATTGTTTAGAGCCGATGGGACAAAATCTCATCTATTTTTTTTTTTTTCAAAACTGACGCTTGTATCATAACACAGATATCCATTTAGCAAAATATGGTATAAGCGGCTTCCGCCGAAAAACTCTTATGTCTGCAGAAAATGGTATAGGGGTAAATGTATTCTAGCTATTTTCAAATAGACCCAAATTGACGGATGGCTGAACTGTAAAGTTGGTCTATCTATATGTATGTGGCTATCTTTAGTGAGATCATACGAAGGGTATGTTATTAGTTTAGATCTAACCAATTTAATGAATTACTCCTAAAGGTTCACATCAAACTAGTGCTAGTTGATGCGAGTTACTTCGGAAACAAAAGGACTAAAGTCAAATTCATTTGGGGTATTCTCTCAATTCCAAAAAAAGCAACCGGATCAAGTATGATTTGTCGATCAGAACATATATGGATAGAACCTATAACGGGGGCTCGAAAAACAAGTAATTTCTGCTGGGCTGTTATCCTTTTTTTAGGTTCATTAGGATTCTTGTTGGTTGGAACCTCCAGTTATCTTGGTAGAAATTTGATATCTTTATTTCCGTCTCAGGAAATAGTTTTTTTTCCACAAGGAATTGTGATGTCTTTCTATGGGATCGCGGGTCTTTTTATTAGCTCCTATTTGTGGTGCACAATTTCGTGGAATGTAGGTAGTGGTTATGATCGATTTGATAGAAAAGACGGAATAGTGTGTATCTTTCGGTGGGGATTTCCTGGAAAAAATCGTCGGGTCTTCCTCCGATTTCTTATAAAAGATATTCAGTCCGTCAGAATAGAAGTTAAAGAGGGTATTTATGCTCGTCGTGTCCTTTATATGGATATCAGAGGCCAGGGAGCCATTCCATTGACTCGTACTGATGAGAATTTTACTCCACGGGAAATGGAACAAAAAGCTGCTGAATTGGCCTATTTCTTGCGTGTACCAATTGAAGTATTTTAAGAAATGAGCCGAGACAATGCTTTCTCAGCAGGAGGGTAAAAACGCAAGAATCCTCTTTTTCTATAACATAACTTAATTGAGGTTTCTTCAGAACATTCATTCGAGTCAAAGCAGACATATATGCAACAAGTATAAAATAAAACTCCTTTGGGGATCTTTTATATGTA